TTAAACTCTTCACAACTTATTAATGGATATAACCCTTTTGGTATGAATAGTTTATCGGTCTGGGCGTGGATGTTCTTATTTGGACATCTTGTTTGGGCTACTGGATTTATGTTCTTAATTTCCTGGCGTGGCTATTGGCAAGAATTGATTGAAACTTTAGCGTGGGCTCATGAACGGACACCCTTGGCTAATTTGATTCGATGGAAAGATAAGCCAGTGGCTCTTTCCATTGTGCAAGCAAGATTGGTTGGATTAGCCCACTTTTCCGTAGGTTATATATTCACTTATGCAGCTTTCTTGATTGCCTCCACATCAGGAAAATTTGGTTAATTTAGTTTTTTCTTGTTTCTTTGTACCCTATCCTCAAAAATAACAATCTCATTTCTTTCGATGAAGAGGAGGGATCTACCTTCTTATATTTTTCCATCTAGGATCCGAACTGTATCATTGATAAAAATAGGAACTGAACATTATATTATGGCAAGAAAAAGTTTGATTCAAAGGGAGAGGAAGCGCAAGAAATTGGAACAGAAATTTTATTGGATTCGTCGATCCTCAAAAAAAGAAATAAGCAAAGTTCCCTCGTTGAGGGAAAAGTGGAAAATTCATGGAAAATTGCAATCCCTACCACGCAATAGTGCAACTATACGTCTTCATCGACGTTGTTTTTTAACCGGAAGACCTAGAGCGAACTATCGAGACTTTGGACTATCTGGACACATACTTCGAGAAATGGTTCATGCATGTTTGTTACCAGGCGCAACAAGATCAAGTTGGTAAGAAGAACATCTTATTTCCTATTTGGATAGATCTCTATGATCTATGATCATAAAATAGAGGGGGCCCCCTTTACCATTTTGTATAAATAGACTAGTCTATTTTTATAAATATGGTAGAGGGGTATATCCAACCTTTCTTCGTACATCAGTTCTCCCAGTTGTTCAGCGCGGAGTAGAGCAGTTTGGTAGCTCGCAAGGCTCATAACCTTGAGGTCACGGGTTCAAATCCTGTCTCCGCAAAAATTTTTGAAATTCCTTTTTCTTTTTTAATCATTAATTATTTTTTTGTTGGGAGAAAAAGAAAGGGGGAAGATAGAACTACTATATTTAATTCACTACTATACTATAGCATAGTATAGTATAAGAGAGTAGTTAATAGTATAAGAGAGTAGTTATACTCTAATATGCTAGTTAGCATAGTAGTTAACTATACCGACCGAATCATTTCATAGTACATTACTTCACCATGGGGCGGATAGCGGGAATTGAACCCGCATCTTCTCCTTGGCAAAGAGAAATTTTACCATTCGACCATATCCGCGTTTTCTTCGTTCCTGATATGTACGCATATGTCCACACATATATGACATATATATATGATATATCATATATGCGTCTGGATCATATTTGCGCAGGGCCGGGTACAAAGACTATAGTAAGTAAAGCCAGATTCCAATTAAGATCCGATTCTTAATTATCTATATCTATATCCAATTCATAACAATTAATTGTTATTTTTGTTCGGAACTCAGATGGAATTAAAATGTGTCTCACAATTCTAATTTCTTAGAAAGATTGGAATTATTGGATCGGGGAAATACCAAAGAAGTTCAAGAGATGAGAGAATTAAGGATAGCTACCAGAAAAACTAATCCAATCCATAATGATGTGCCAGAAAATACAACATTCTTGTTACTTGACCAACCATCGGAAGAAGCAAATACAACGGGTACACTAATCAGTAAGATTACTGAAGTTGCAATTAATGCAAAAACAGCTAATTGGAAAGCAATAGTCATGTTTGTAATCCTCCAAGCTACCAACAAATAAACTATACCATTGGATCCCTCCTTTAGTCAAAATTGTAAAAAAAAAATGCATAAAGAAGGGATTTGACACGAATGGGTTGATTCATTAGAACTTATTTCCACTTTCTTTTTATTCGGACATGGAGTCGAGCAGATAGTTAATGTATCATCTCATATGGTAATTCGTAGGAAGAGAATAAAGATTCTATCTGGGAGAGATGGCTGAGTGGTTGATAGCCCCGGTCTTGAAAACCGGTATAGTCCTTAACAATGAACTGTCGAGGGTTCGAATCCCTCTCTCTCCTTTTGCTTGCTTAAGAAATTCCTTTTTTATTCGTTTGTCCTGGCCCTCTCTTTTTCATAAAGAGAACGGCTCGGCTAGGCGGGATAGCCAAGCGAGCCAGAACAGAAAAAACAAACAAAGAAATCAAATAATCAAATACAAATAAAAAAAGATTATAAAATTATTAAATTAATTAATAAATTAAAATATAAAAATATATGAAAAGTATATAAAATTAAAATAAAGTAAAGAAAAAAATCTTAGCTAAGAGGGGTCATGGAAAGAACAGGTTCCAAATCACGATCGATTCCTTTTTCAAACCCCGCTGCAGCTGCGCGTGCCCTTCCTGCATGCCACAAATGTCCCACAAATAGGAAAAATCCTAGAACAAAATGAGAGGTAGCTAACCA